GTCCCTGTAGCTTAAATCAAAGCATGGCACTGAAGATGCCAAGATGGGACACCACCCCAAGGACAAAAGACTTAGTCCCAACCTTACCGTTAATTATTGCTCGACATATACATGCAAGTATCCGCGCCCCAGTGCAAACGCCCCCAACACCTTAACCAAAAGGCAAAAGGAGCAGGCATCAGGCACACCATCAAACCGTAGCCCAAGACGCCTCGCCCAGCCACACCCTCACGGGTACTCAGCAGTAATCAACATTAAGCAATAGGCGCAAGCCTGACTTAGCCAGAGCAACCATGGACCGGTAAATCTTGTGCCAGCCACCGCGGTCATACAAGAGGCCCAAATTAACCGTACACGGCGTAAAGAGTGGCCCCAGAATATCATTAATTAATTAAGATTAAACCACTAACCCTGGCCGTCATAAGCCCAAGGTACCCTGAAACCCACCCAAAACGATCTTAATCACCTAGATCCATCCGACTCCACGAAAGCCAGGGTACAAACTGGGATTAGATACCCCACTATGCCTGGCCCTAAATCCCGATGTTCCCAGCACATAAAACATCCGCCCGAGAACTACGAGCACAAACGCTTAAAACTCTAAGGACTTGGCGGTGCCCTAAACCCACCTAGAGGAGCCTGTTCTATAATCGATAACCCACGATACACCCAACCACTTCTTGCCAAAACAGCCTACATACCGCCGTCACAGCCCACCTCCATGAGAGCACAACAGCGAGCCCAATAGCCCGCCGCCCCCCGCTAACAAGACAGGTCAAGGTATAGCCTACGAAGTGGAAGAAATGGGCTACATTTCCTAAGATAGAAAACCACGAAAAGGGGCCTGAAACCTACCCCTAGAAGGCGGATTTAGCAGTAAAGAGAGACAATCATGCTCTCCTTAAGCCGGTCCTAGGGCACGTACACACCGCCCGTCACCCTCATCATAAGCCCCCACAAACCCACTAACTAATACAACAGCACAGCTAAAGATGAGGTAAGTCGTAACAAGGTAAGTGTACCGGAAGGTGTACTTAGCATACTCAAGGTGTAGCTACAACACAAAGCATTCAGCTTACACCTGAAAGATATCTGTTACCTACCAGATCACCTTGATAAGCCTACTCTAGCTCCACCAACCACAATCAAAAACCCACTAACCCCACCCAACTAAAACATTACCCCCAACCTAGTATAAGCGATAGAAAAGTACAACCATGGACGCCATAGACAAAAGTACCGTAAGGGAAAGCTGAAATAGCAATGACAACCCAAGCACCAAATAGCAAAGATAAACCCTTGTACCTTTTGCATCATGATCTAGCAAGAACAATCAGACAAAGAGACCTTAAGCCTGCCATCCCGAAACCCAAGCGAGCTACTTACAAGCAGCTACCCTGAGCTAACCCGTCTCTATTGCAAAAGAGTGGGAAGACTTGTTAGTAGAGGTGAAAAGCCAAACGAGCTGGGTGATAGCTGGTTGCCTGTAAGACGAATCTAAGTTCCCCCCTAGCCCCTTCCCACCCAAACCAAACACAACCTAAATTCCCATGTAACGAGCTAGGAGCTACTTAAAGGAGGTACAGCTCCTTTAACAAAGAACACAACCTCCACCAGCGGATAAGACTCCCACCCACCATACCGCCCGTAGGCCCTAAAGCAGCCACCACCAAAGAGTGCGTCAAAGCTCCAACCCAAAAAATCCAAAAACAACACGAATCCCTACACCCCTAACAGGCCAATCTATAACAATAGATGAACCAATGCTAGAACAAGTAACCAGGATGCAACATCCCCTTAAGCGCCAGCCCATATACCACTAACAGCACAACCACAATGCCACCACCTCGACCAAACATTGTACACACCCTGTCAACCCAACCCAGGAGCGCACACTAGGACGATCAAACTCTGCAAAAGGAACTCGGCAAACCCAAGGCCCGACTGTTTACCAAAAACATAGCCTTCAGCCGAACAAGTATTGAAGGTGATGCCTGCCCAGTGACATTACGTTTAACGGCCGCGGTATCCTAACCGTGCAAAGGTAGCGCAATCAATTGTCCCATAAATCGAGACTTGTATGAACGGCTAAACGAGGCCTTAGCTGTCTCCTGCAGACAATCAGTGAAACTGATCTCCCTGTACAAAAGCAGGGATAAACACATAAGACAAGAAGACCCTGTGGAACTTAAAAATCAATAGCCACTCTTCACTACCCCCAAACCTACCAGGCCCACCACCCAAAATGTTGGCTAACATTTTTAGGTTGGGGCGACCATGGAGAAAAACAAATCCTCCAAAAACAAGGCCAAACCCCTTAACCAAGAGCAACCCCTCAACGTACCAACAGTACCCAGACCCAATAGAATTGACCAATGGACCAAGCTACCCCAGGGATAACAGCGCAATCTCCCCCAAGAGCCCATATCGACGAGGAGGTTTACGACCTCGATGTTGGATCAGGACATCCTAGTGGTGCAACCGCTACTAAGGGTTCGTTTGTTCAACGATTAACAGTCCTACGTGATCTGAGTTCAGACCGGAGCAATCCAGGTCGGTTTCTATCTATGACCAATCCTTCCTAGTACGAAAGGACCGGAAAGATAGGGCCAATACCCCCAGCACGCCCTCTCCCCAAGTGATGCCCACAACTAAATCACCAAAGGACCACCCACTTTCCCCACCGAAAATGGTTGCTAGTGTAGCAAAACCCGGCAAATGCAAAAGACTTAAACCCTTTAACCAGAGGTTCAAATCCTCTCTCTAGCTCCACCCATGATATGACCAAACATCCCCCCAGCCTACCCCCTCATAGCACTAACCTACATAATCCCCGTCCTAGTTGCTGTAGCATTCCTCACCCTAGTTGAACGAAAAATCCTAAGCTACATACAATCCCGAAAAGGACCAAACATCATCGGCCCTTTCGGACTACTACAGCCCGTTGCCGACGGGATCAAACTATTCATCAAAGAGCCCATCCGTCCCTCCACATCCTCACCACTCCTATTCATCACAACCCCAATACTAGCCCTCCTCCTCGCACTAACAATCTGAATCCCCCTTCCCCTACCATTTCCCCTCGTAGACCTAAATCTAGGCCTCCTATTCCTCCTAGCGATATCCAGCCTAGCAGTCTACTCAACCCTATGATCAGGATGAGCATCCAACTCCAAATACGCCCTAATCGGTGCACTACGAGCAGTATCACAAACTATCTCCTACGAGGTAACATTAGCCATCATCCTTCTATCCATAGTTATACTAAGCGGAAATTACACCATAACCACCCTCGCCACATCACAAGAACCCCTATACCTTATATTCTCTTCATGACCCCTTGCAATAATATGATACATCTCAACACTAGCCGAAACAAACCGCTTACCATTTGACCTCACAGAAGGAGAATCCGAACTAGTATCAGGTTTCAACGTAGAGTACTCCGCAGGACCATTCGCCCTATTCTTCCTAGCTGAGTACGCAAACATCATACTAATAAACACACTAACCACCCTCCTATTCCTAAACCCCAGTACACTCAACCCACCCTCAGAACTATTCCCCCTTATCCTAGCCACAAAAACCCTACTCCTCTCCTCAAGCTTCCTATGAATTCGAGCCTCATACCCACGATTCCGATATGATCAACTCATGCACCTCTTATGAAAAAACTTTCTCCCACTAACACTATCCCTTCACCTATGACACACCAGCATACCAATTTCTTATGCGGGCCTACCTCCTTACTTAAGGAAATGTGCCCGAACATAAGGGTCACTGTGATAAAGTGAACATAGAGGTACACCAACCCTCTCATTTCCTAGATTTAGAAAAGCAGGAATCGAACCTACACAGAAGGAATCAAAATCCTCCATACTTCCCTTATATTATTTCCTAGTAAGGTCAGCTAATAAAGCTATCGGGCCCATACCCCGAAAATGATGGTTCAACCCCTTCCCCTACTAATGAGCCCCACCACAAAACTTATATCGACTACAAGCCTACTCCTAGGAACAACAATCACAACCACAAGCAACCACTGAGTAATAGCATGGACGGGGCTAGAAATCAACACCCTAGCTATTATCCCCCTAATCTCAAAATCCCACCACCCACGAGCCATCGAAGCAACAACCAAATACTTCCTAGTACAAGCAGCCGCCTCAGCACTAGTACTTCTCTCAAGCATAACCAACGCCTGATCTACTGGACAATGAGACATCACTCAACTCACCCACCCCCCATCATGTAACCTACTAACCACTGCAATCGCCATCAAACTAGGTCTAGCCCCCTTCCACTTTTGATTCCCAGAAGTCCTCCAAGGATCATCCCTCACCACAGCCCTACTCCTATCAACAATAATAAAACTCCCACCAATCTCCATCCTCCTACTCACATCACACTCACTAAACCCCACACTACTAACCACCCTATCAATCACATCCATCGCCCTAGGCGGCTGAATGGGACTCAACCAAACACAAACCCGAAAAATCTTAGCCTTTTCATCCATCTCCCACATAGGATGAATGACTATTATCATCATCTATAGCCCAAAGCTAACCCTACTAACCTTCTACATCTACATCCTCATAACAACCTCCATCTTCCTAACTATAAACACAACCAACACCCTAAAACTACCAACATTAATAACCTCATGGACCAAAGCCCCAACACTAAGCACAACCCTAATACTAACACTCCTATCACTAGCAGGCCTACCTCCACTAACAGGCTTCCTACCTAAATGATCCATTATTCAAGAACTTATCAAACAAGAGATAACCATAGCAGCCACAACAATCTCCATACTCTCACTCCTAGGGCTCTTCTTCTATCTACGCTTAGCATACTGCTCAACAATCACACTCCCCCCCAACCCATCAAACAAAATAAAACTATGATCCACTAAAAAACCAACCAACATCCTAATCCCCACATTCACATCACTATCTATCTCACTCCTACCACTCTCCCCTATAATCCTTACCACCATTTAAGAAACTTAGGATAATATAAAACCAAAGGCCTTCAAAGCCTTAAACAAGAGTTAAACTCTCTTAGTTTCTGCCAAAATCCGCAGGACATTAACCTGCATCCTCTGAACGCAACCCAGATGCTTTCATTAAGCTAGGATCTCCTAGGCAGGTGGGCTTCGACCCCACGACCAACCCTAGTTAACAGCTAGGCGTCCTAAACCAACGGACCTCTGCCTAAAAGACTCTGACGCGCTTTAAGCGCATATCAATGAGCTTGCAACTCAACATGAACTTCACTACAGAGCCGATAAGAAGAGGAATCAAACCTCTGTAAAAAGGACTACAGCCTAACGCTTAAACACTCAGCCATCTTACCACATTACCTGTGACCCTAAATCGATGACTATTCTCAACCAACCACAAAGACATTGGCACCCTTTATTTGATCTTCGGTGCATGAGCTGGCATAATTGGCACCGCCCTAAGCCTACTCATCCGTGCAGAACTTGGTCAGCCCGGAACTCTACTAGGAGATGACCAAATTTACAATGTAATTGTTACCGCCCATGCCTTCGTAATAATCTTCTTCATAGTAATACCAATCATAATCGGGGGGTTTGGAAACTGATTAGTTCCCCTTATAATTGGTGCCCCCGACATAGCATTTCCACGCATAAACAACATAAGTTTCTGACTACTCCCCCCATCCTTCCTTCTCCTACTAGCCTCATCCACAGTAGAAGCAGGAGCAGGCACAGGATGAACAGTCTACCCTCCCCTAGCAGGAAACCTAGCCCACGCCGGAGCCTCAGTAGACCTAGCCATCTTCTCCCTCCACCTAGCAGGCGTATCATCTATCCTTGGGGCAATCAACTTCATCACCACCGCCATCAACATAAAACCCCCCGCCCTATCACAATACCAAACCCCACTGTTCGTATGATCCGTACTAATTACAGCCGTACTCCTCCTACTATCCCTACCAGTCCTAGCCGCCGGCATCACCATGCTCCTTACAGACCGCAACCTAAACACCACCTTCTTTGACCCTGCAGGGGGAGGAGACCCAATCCTATACCAACACCTCTTCTGATTCTTCGGGCACCCAGAAGTATACATCCTAATCCTCCCGGGATTTGGAATTATCTCCCACGTAGTGGCCTACCATGCAGGTAAAAAAGAACCATTCGGCTATATAGGAATAGTATGGGCTATATTATCAATCGGATTCCTAGGATTTATCGTATGAGCCCACCATATATTCACCGTAGGTATAGACGTAGACACACGAGCATACTTCACATCCGCCACCATAATCATCGCCATCCCAACAGGAATCAAAGTCTTCAGCTGATTAGCCACCCTACATGGAGGAACCATCAAATGAGACCCCCCCATACTATGAGCTCTCGGATTTATCTTCCTCTTCACCATTGGTGGCCTCACAGGAATCGTCCTAGCAAACTCCTCACTAGACATCGCCCTACACGACACATACTACGTAGTAGCACACTTCCACTACGTCCTCTCAATAGGCGCCGTCTTTGCTATCCTAGCAGGACTCACTCACTGATTCCCCCTATTTACCGGGTATACCCTAAACCAAACATGGGCCAAAGCCCACTTCGGGGTCATATTTACAGGCGTAAACCTAACCTTCTTCCCCCAGCACTTCCTAGGACTAGCGGGCATACCACGACGATACTCCGACTACCCAGATGCCTACACACTATGAAATACCCTATCATCCATTGGATCATTAATCTCCATAACAGCTGTAATTATACTAACATTCATCATCTGAGAAGCCCTTGCCTCCAAACGAAAGGTCTCACTACCAGAATTAACCTCCACAAACATCGAATGAATCCACGGTTGCCCGCCCCCACACCACACTTTCGAAGAACCCACCTTCGTCCAAGTACAAGAAAGGAAGGAATCGAACCCTCGTACACTGGTTTCAAGCCAGCCGCATACTAAACCACCTATGCTTCTTTCTTAATGAGGTGTTAGTAAACCAATTACGTGGCCCTGTCAAAGCCAAACTACAGGTGAAAACCCTGTACACCTCTACATGGCCAACCACTCACAACTAGGATTCCAAGACGCCTCATCCCCAATCATAGAAGAACTAGTCGAATTCCACGACCACGCTCTTATAGTCGCCCTAATAATCTGCAGCTTAGTCCTCTACCTCTTAACACTTATACTAATAGAAAAACTATCCGCAAACACCGTTGATGCTCAAGAAGTCGAACTAATCTGAACAATCCTCCCAGCCATTGTCCTCATCCTACTCGCCCTACCATCCCTACAAATCCTCTATATAATAGACGAAATTGACGAGCCAGACCTAACCCTAAAAGCCATCGGACACCAATGATACTGATCATACGAATACACAGACTTCAAAGACCTATCATTCGACTCCTACATAATCCCTACAACAGAACTCCCATCTGGGCACTTCCGACTCCTAGAAGTCGACCACCGCGTTATTATCCCAATAGAATCTCCAATCCGCATTATCGTCACCGCCGACGACGTACTCCACTCATGAGCAGTACCTACCCTAGGGGTAAAAACCGACGCCATTCCAGGCCGACTCAACCAGACAGCATTCACCACCACCCGACCAGGAATCTTCTACGGCCAATGCTCAGAAATCTGCGGAGCTAACCACAGCTTCATGCCCATCGTAATTGAATCCACCCCCCTCACACACTTCGAAACCTGATCCTCAACACTAACACCCTAATCATTAAGAAGCTATGCACTAGCACTAGCCTTTTAAGCTAGACAAAGAGGGACAACTCCCTCCTTAATGGTATGCCCCAACTTAACCCAAACCCATGGTTCTCCATCATAATCATATCATGACTAACATTCTCACTAATCATTCAACCCAAAATTTTAGCATTCACACCCACAAACTCCCCCATTAACAAAATACTTACAACTACCAAAAACAACCCCTGAACCTGACCATGATCCTAACCTTCTTCGACCAATTCTCAAGCCCACACTTCCTTGGAATCCCACTAATCCTCCTATCAACACTACTCCCCACCCTCCTTCTCCCCACACCCAACAACCGATGAATCACCAACCGCCTATCCACCTTACAACTATGATTCATCAACACGATCACCAAACAACTTATAACCCCACTAAACAAACCGGGGCACAAATGAGCACTTATCCTCACATCACTAATAATCATATTACTACTAACCAACCTCCTAGGCCTACTACCATACACATTCACCCCAACCACCCAACTATCAATAAACATAGCCCTCGCCCTCCCACTCTGACTTGCCACGCTGCTCATAGGCCTACGAAACCAACCCACAACCTCCCTAGGACATCTCCTACCTGAAGGCACACCCACCCCTCTAATCCCAGCACTAATTATAATTGAAACTATTAGCCTCTTCATTCGCCCATTAGCCCTAGGAGTACGCCTTACAGCAAACCTCACCGCAGGACACCTACTCATCCAACTCATTTCAACAGCCACCATCACTCTTCTCCCCATCATACCAACAGTATCCCTCCTCACAGCCATCATCCTCTTCCTACTAACAATCCTAGAAGTAGCAGTCGCCATAATCCAAGCCTACGTCTTCGTTCTCCTACTAAGCCTTTACCTACAAGAAAACATCTAATGGCCCACCAAGCACACTCATACCATATAGTAGACCCCAGCCCATGACCAATCTTCGGAGCAACTGCCGCCCTACTCACCACATCAGGACTAATCATATGATTCCACTATAACTCATCACAACTATTAATCCTAGGACTAACATCAACTATCATAGTTATAATCCAATGATGACGAGACATTGTACGAGAAAGCACATTCCAGGGCCACCACACACCAACTGTCCAAAAAGGCCTACGATACGGAATAATCCTATTCATCACATCAGAGGTATTCTTCTTTCTCGGTTTCTTCTGAGCCTTCTTCCACTCCAGCCTAGCACCCACCCCAGAACTAGGCAGCCAATGACCCCCTACCGGAATCACGCCCCTAAACCCTCTAGAAGTCCCCCTCCTCAACACAGCCATCCTACTAGCCTCAGGCGTTACCGTAACCTGAGCGCACCATAGCATCACAGAAGGAAACCAAAAGCAAGCAATCCAAGCACTAACACTTACCGTCCTACTAGGCCTATACTTCACCATCCTACAGGCAACAGAATACTATGAAGCACCATTCTCAATCGCCGACGGAGTATATGGCTCCACCTTCTTCGTAGCAACAGGATTCCATGGACTCCACGTTATCATCGGATCCTCCTTCCTACTAGTATGCCTCCTACGATTAACCAAATTCCACTTCACACCTAATCACCACTTCGGATTCGAAGCAGCAGCCTGATACTGACACTTCGTAGATATTATCTGACTATTCCTCTACATAACCATCTACTGATGAGGATCCTGCTCTCCTAGTATAACCATTACAATAGACTTCCAATCTATAGAATCTGGCAAAGCCCCAGAGAAGAGCAATAAACATAATCACATTTATACTTACTACAACCCTTATCCTCACCATAGCCCTAACTTCACTAAACTTCTGTATTACCCAAATAAGCCCCGACTCAGAAAAACTCTCACCCTACGAATGCGGATTCGACCCACTAGGATCTGCTCGACTCCCATTCTCCATCCGATTCTTCCTCAGTAGCCATCCTATTCCTCCTATTCGACCTAGAAATTGCCCTCCTTCTACCACTACCATGAGCCATCCAACTAAAATACCCAACCACCACCCTAACCTGAACATCCATTATTATCCTCCTGCTAACCCTTGGCCTAATCTACGAATGAACACAGGGGGGACTAGAATGAGCAGAATAAGAAAGTTAGTCTAAAAACAAGACAGTTGATTTCGACTCAGCAAATCATAGCCCACCCTATGACTTTCTTCATGCCCCTCCTCCACCTAAGCTTCTACTCCGCCTTCACCCTAAGCAGCCTAGGACTAGCCTTTCACCGAGCACACCTTATCTCCGCCCTACTATGTTTAGAAAGCATAATACTATCAATATACATTGCTCTATCAACATGACCAATCGAAAACCAATCACCATCATCCACCCTCATACCAATCCTTATATTAACATTCTCCGCATGCGAAGCCGGCACAGGACTAGCAATACTGGTAGCCTCCACGCGAACACACGGCTCTGACCACTTACAAAACCTAAACCTCCTACAATGCTAAAAATCATCCTACCAGCAACAATATTACTCCCAATAACCCTCCTATCACCCCCCAAACTAATATGGGCTAACACCACAATACACAGCCTCTTAGTCGCCACCCTAAGCCTACAATGACTAACCCCCTCATATTACCCATATAAAAACCTCAACCAATGAGCAGGCACCGACCAAATATCCTCGCCCCTACTAGTTCTATCCTGCTGACTCGTGCCACTTATAATTCTAGCAAGCCAAAACCACCTACAACACGAACCCCTCACACGCAAACGAATATTTACAGCAACCCTAATTACAGTACAACCCCTCATCATCCTAGCCTTCTCAACCACAGAACTCATAATATTCTACATCGCCTTCGAAGCAACCCTTATCCCAACACTAATCCTAATCACACGGTGAGGAAGCCAGCCAGAACGCTTAAGCGCAGGCATTTACTTCCTCTTCTACACACTCATCAGCTCTCTTCCACTACTAATTGCCATCCTATACCTACACTCACAAACAGGCACCCTCCACCTCCTTACCCTAAAACTCTCCCCCCACCCCCTCTCACCAACACCAACCAACTACTGATCCACCCTCCTCCTAGACATAGCCCTGCTCACAGCCTTTATAGTAAAAGCACCACTATACGGCCTCCACCTATGACTCCCCAAAGCCCACGTAGAGGCTCCAATCGCAGGATCTATATTACTTGCTGCCCTACTCCTAAAATTAGGCGGATATGGTATCATGCGCATTACTTGCCTAACAAGCCCCTCCCCAAACAACCTTCTACACTACCCATTCATCACCCTGGCCCTATGAGGTGCACTCATAACCAGCTCAATATGCCTCCGCCAAATCGACCTAAAATCACTCATCGCCTACTCCTCCGTAAGCCACATAGGCCTAGTCGTCGCAGCATGCATAATTCAAACACACTGATCCTTCTCTGGAGCTATAATCCTCATAATCTCCCATGGCCTAACCTCCTCAATACTATTCTGCCTAGCCAACACAAACTACGAACGTACACACAGCCGAACCCTCCTCCTAACCCAAGGACTACAACCCCTCCTCCCTCTAATGGCCACCTGGTGACTACTAGCCAACCTAACAAACATAGCCCTACCCCCCACCACAAACCTAATGGCAGAACTAAACATCATAGTTTCACTATTCAACTGATCTCCCCCCACCATTATCCTAACCGGAGCCGCCACCCTACTAACCGCCTCATATACCCTATCCATACTAACAACAACCCAACGAGGAACCCTACCCCCACACATCATAACACTTCAAAACTCAACCACACGAGAACACCTACTAATAGCCCTACACCTCATCCCTATACTCCTCCTAATCCTAAAGCCCGAACTAATCTCTGGGCCCCTCTCATGCAAGTATAGTTTAAACCAAACATTAGACCGTGACCCTAAAAATAGAAGTTAAACCCTTCTTACCTGCCGAGGGGAGGCCCAACCAACAAGAACTGCTAACTCTTGCACCTGAGTATAAAACCTCAGTCCCCTTACTTTTAAAGGATAAAAGTCAATCCACTGGTCTTAGGAGCCATCCATCTTGGTGCAAATCCAAGTAAAAGTAGTGGAAACAACCCTACTCCTAACCACCCTTATAATCCTAACACTAACCATCACCCTAACCCCCACACTCCTCCCACTCCTCTCAAAAAACTTCCAAAACTCCCCTAAAACCATCACCCTCACCACTAAAACTGCCTTCCTGACTAGCTTAATACCAACAACAATCTTTATACAGTCAGGACTAGACAACATCACCTCACACTGAGAATGAAAATTTACCACAAACTTTAAAATTCCCATTAGCTTAAAAATAGACCAATACTCAATACTATTCTTCCCAATCGCCCTATTCGTAACATGATCAATCCTACAATTTGCAACATCCTACATAGCATCAGACCCCCACATCACAAAATTCTTCTCCTACCTAACAACCTTCCTAACCGCAATACTAACACTTACCCTCGCCAACAATATCTTTCTACTCTTCATCGGCTGAGAAGGAGTAGGCATTATATCATTCCTACTAATCAGCTGATGACATGGACGAGCAGAGGCCAACACAGCAGCCCTACAAGCTGTACTTTACAACCGAATTGGAGATATCGGACTCATCCTAAGCATAGCATGACTTGCCTCCACCCTAAATTCCTGAGAGATACAACTATTCCCCCCCACAGAAACCCCGACACTTCCCCTCCTAGGCCTCATTCTAGCCGCCACAGGAAAATCAGCACAATTCGGCCTCCACCCTTGACTACCAGCTGCCATAGAGGGCCCCACTCCAGTCTCCGCTCTACTCCACTCAAGCACAATAGTGGTAGCCGGAATCTTCCTACTCATCCGCACCCACCCACTACTTACCACCAACAAAACCGCCCTTACCCTATGCCTATGCCTAGGCGCCACATCCACACTATTCGCCGCTATCTGTGCACTCATACAAAACGACATCAAAAAAATCATTGCCTTCTCCACATCAAGTCAACTAGGGCTAATAATAGTCACTATCGGACTTAACCTCCCACAACTAGCCTTCCTCCACATCTCAACCCACGCCTTCTTCAAAGCCATGCTATTCCTATGCTCAGGATCAATTATCCACAGCCTAAACGGAGAACAGGACATCCGAAAAATAGGAGGCCTACAAAAAATACTCCCAACAACCACCTCATGCCTAACAATCGGAAACCTAGCACTAATAGGAACCCCATTCCTAGCAGGATTCTTTTCAAAGGACCTCATTATCGAAAACCTAAATACCTCCTACTTAAATGCCTGAGCATTACTCCTAACCCTCCTAGCTACAACCTTCACCGCCACATACAGCCTACGAATAACCCTACTAGTACAAACAAAATCTACCCGCACACCAACAATTACCCCAATAAACGAAAACAACTCACAGATCACAAACCCAATTACCCGTTTAGCCCTCGGAAGCATTACCGCGGGCCTAATCATCACATCATATATAACACCAACACAAACTCCACCAATAACAATACCCACCCTAACAAAAACCGCAGCCATCATGGTAACAACCCTAGGCATTTTCCTAGCCCTAGAACTTACAACCTCAACCCACATTATAACCCAACCCAAACAAAACCACTACCTAAACTTCTCCTCCACACTAGGATACTTTAACCTCCTAACCCACCGCCCAAGCTCCACAGCACTACTAAGCACCGGACAAAAAATCGCTAACCACCTAATCGACCTATCATGGTACAAAAAAATGGGACCAGAGGGCCTCGCCAACCTACAGACCATAACAGCCAAAGCCTCAACCACACTACATAAAGGACTAATCAAAGCATACCTAGGATCCTCCGCACTATCCATCCTAGCCACCCTACTCCTCCTATAAACCCACTCTTTAATGGCCCCCAACCCACGAAAATCCCACCCCCTGCTAAAAATAGTAAACAACTCCCTAATTGACCTACCAACCCCCCCAAACATCTCCACCTGATGAAACTTTGGATCCCTCCTAGGAATCTGCCTAACAATCCAAATCCTAACCGGCCTACTCCTAGCCGCCCACTACACCGCAGACACCTCCCTAGCCTTCTCATCCGTAGCCAACACATGTCGAAACGTACAATACGGATGACTAATCCGCAACCTACATGCAAACGGAGCTTCACTCTTCTTCATCTGCATCTACCTCCACATCGCTCGAGGCTTTTACTATGGCTCGTACCTATATAAGGAAACTTGAAACACAGGAATCATCCTCCTACTCACCCTCATAGCAACCGCTTTCGTCGGCTACGTCTTACCATGAGGCCAAATATCATTCTGAGGGGCTACAGTCATCACAAACCTATTCTCCGCCATCCCATACATTGGACAAACACTAGTTGAATGAGCCTGGGGCGGATTCTCCGTAGACAACCCCACCCTAACACGATTCTTCGCCCTGCACTTCCTCCTACCATTCATAATCACTAGCCTAGTTATCATCCACCTAGCCTTCCTCCACGAATCCGGATCAAACAACCCCCTAGGCATCCCATCAAACTGCGACAAAATCCCATTCCACCCATACTTCTCCCTAAAAGACCTACTAGGATTCGCCATTATACTCCTCGCACTTACCACCCTTGCCCTATTCTCACCCAATCTACTAGGAGACCCTGAAAACTTTACCCCAGCAAACCCCCTAACAACCCCCCCACACATCAAACCCGAATGATACTTCCTATTCGCATACGCAATCCTACGATCAATCCCCAATAAACTAGGCGGAGTCCTAGCCCTAGCTGCCTCCGTACTAATCCTATTCCTAAGCCCCCTCCTCCACAAATCCAAACAACGAACCATAGCCTTCCGACCCGCCTCCCAACTCCTATTCTGAACACTCGCCGCCAACCTATTCATCCTAACATGGGTAGGAAGCCAACCAGTAGAGCACCCATTTATCATCATCGGACAGCTAGCCTCACTAACCTACTTCACCATTATCCTAGTCCTATTCCCCCTCACCTCCTCCCTAGAAAACAAACTCCTTAACTAAACTCTAATAGTTTATAAAAAACATTGGTCTTGTAAACCAAAGAGTGAAGATTCACCCCTTCTTAGAGTTAAATCAGAAAAAGGGGGCTTAAACCCCTATCACCAACTCCCAAAGCTGGCATTTTACATTAAACTACCTTCTGACTTAAACCGCCCGAATGGCCCCCCGAGATAGGCCCCGCACTAGCTCTAATACAACGAACAAAGTCAACAACAACCCCCAACCGGCCACCAAAAACATCCCTACCCCACAAGAATAAAATAAAGCCACCCCATCAAAATCCAATCGAACAAAAAACACCCCAGTACTATCAACAACATCCACCCCAAACCCCCCACTCCCCCACCCCCAAACAACAAACCCCACGTAAACACCCAAAGCAAGCCCAAAAACATACCCTACAGCACGCCAACCGCCCCAAACCTGAGGAAAGGGATCAGCTGCTAACGACACAGAGTATACAAAAACCACCAACATTCCACCCAAATAAACCATAAAAAGCACCAAAGACATAAAAGAGACCCCTAAACTTACCAACCACCCACACCCCGCAACAGAACCAAAAACCAACCCCACAACACCATAATAAGGAGAGGGATTAGAAGCCACCAAAAGGGCTGCTAAAACAAAACCAACCCCCAAAAATAGTACAAAATAGGCCATAGAGTTCTCACTTGGAACAACCCAAGATCTATGGCCTGAAAAACCATCGTTATATACCTTAACTATGAGAACTCCCCACAATAATGGGCCCCCCCTACCCCCCCACAGAGTACCTGCAGGCTAGTTCTATATACACTATGTTTATCGGGCATTTAATAATTGTCCCTTATACATTATATTAATTCTTTATAGACTAGAGACTTAATGTTCTATCACATTTTATGTATTGCTATATATTGGACTGGAGACTTAATGTTCTATCCCATAACTATATACTATTGGATAATTACTGATATAGCTCGGTTCTACTTCATGTAATAGGACTTAATGCTTTATGTCATAGCTATGTGTTATTGGATGGATTATTGGTACCGCTCGGTTTTGCTTCTCGTAACAGAAGGTATTAACGGTTTGAGGTCATACGTACCTAGTAACAGAGATTTCTTGATGCGCTAGTTTCAGGTACTGGGTTATTTATTAACTGGGCCTCTCACGAGAAATCACCAACTCGACGTATGTAAGGTTTATCACGACCAGCTTCAGGATCTTTCTTTCCCCCTACACCCCTCGCACTACTTGCACTTTTGCGCCTCTGGTTCCTCGGTCAGGACCATGGACTGGTTGATTCACCACACTATTACCTCCACAGGCTCATTTGGTTCGCTATTTATGTACTCCTTGCCTCGTAATCGCAGCATCTTGGTGATTCTAGCGCCTCTGGTATTTCTTCTTTTCTCAGTAACTTCACTCTGCCCTCCGGTGCAGCGGGTAAATACAATTTGTTGACGTGGGTGCCGGTGGACTTCGGTCGATTTCTCACCTTCAAGGGTTGATGTAATGAGACGGTTGGAGTATTTGTGGTATCATATCCGCACTGATGCACTTTTTCTGACATCTGGTTAATGGTTATATCACTCTCCTATAAATAGGTATTATTCTTTTAATGGTTTAGGGACATGAATTTATCAATATGTTACACCATCCGAATTCCCAATCATTAACAGACAAAGCTAGGAAATTTCGAATAAAATTTTTTCGAGCTCTCGACAAATTTTTTGTTTTTAACAAACGTTTGAACAAACAAACGTCTCCCTCAAACTGTGATTCATTTCAAGAAACGTTTTGTTCGTCAACGTTTGTTGTCTACTTACATTTCACCTCCAATATCCATTCAATTTATTTGTCTAACATCAAACTGTTCTGCTCGTCACTTGCACCCAAATATCCAATACCTTATTTATCTTAAGGCTTTATTATTTTGTTTATTTTCTACACACTTACAAACACAACCCTACACTAAAACAACCATCCCACCCTTCCATTACTTAACCACCAACTTACCTCACCACAACAGCTACCCACCCTCTACACTAAAACAACCATCCCACCCTTCCATTACCTAACCACCAACTTACCTCACCACAACAGCTACCCACCCTCTACACTAAAACAACCATCCCACCCTTCCATTACTTAACCACCAACTTACCTCACCACAACAGCTACCCACCCTCTACACTAAAACAACCATCCCGCCCTTCCATTACTTAACCACCAACTTACCTCACCACAACAGCTACCCACCCTCTACACTAAAACAACCACATCTCCTCCCCCAACAACCCAACCAACCAAGATGCTCGCCCCCAACAAACAAGAAACAAAACAAACAACATAGACCTCCCCCAAT